TTAAGTTCAATTATTTTATTTGTGGTAAACAAGTAGTTAGTTTATCGGAATCAAAGTCAAAATCCGAAGAATGGAGTTTTCTTTGGTGACATAAGATCTAATTGTAGAAAGAATCAAAAGTTGCGAAAAATGTTTTTTTTCTCGAGATCTTTTTTTTACCCATATTCCTGATTAGTAATCATCAAGCCTCTATCAACAAGATAAAAGAGCTAATTTTTCCTTTCGCGAAATTAGGCAAGGCAACTAAAACGAATTTCATATTCCCTTCTTACGTATGTATATATAATATAATTCAAATATAGATATAGAGTCTTGCATCTTTCTATATCTCCTGAGAATCCCCATTTTTTCTAATAATCCCTGTTGGATCGGATTCTAACGAATCTTTCGGAAATTTGTAAGAAACTCTTTCTTTTAAATTATAAGACAAGAAGAAGAATAATAAATGGATTATCATACATATATTTCATGTAGAAAAATGAAATGAATAAGTCCATTTATTTAGTTCTACATTCCTTGCACTTATTATATACTCAATTATTATATATACTCACTTATAGTATAATTATATACGAATTCGAATTACGAATTCTAATTAATTATTAATTATATACTTACTAATTATAATTATTATAAGATATCTTTATAACAATATAAATATAAGAATAACAAAATCGAGGTACCCATTCTATGATAAATCTCGACTTACCCTCTGTTTTGGTGCCTTTAGTAGGCCTAGTAGTTCCGGCAATGGCAATGGCTTCTTTATCTCTTCCTATTCAAAAAAACAAGATTTTTTAGATCCAATGGGACCATCCATTTTTTTTTTTTTTCAAGACTTAGACTTGAATCATAACACAGATATCTATTTAGTGGAATATGGTATAAGGGGTGGTTTCCTCCGAACATAAATGAAAGAGCTTTTATGCATGCGAAAACATGATATATGGGTAAATGAATTATAGCTATTTTCAAATAGATCAAGATCGGCGGATGTCTGAAATGGAAAGTCAATGTATCTAAATGTGTGTAGATATCTATAGGGGATCATATGAAGGGGATGTTATTATTTTAGATCTAACCAATTCGATGAATTACTCCTAAAGGTTCACATCAGAATAGTGCTAGTTGATGAGAGTTACTTCGGAAACACAAAGAGTAAAGTCAAATTCATTTGGGTTATTCTCTCAATTCCAATAAAATGCAACTGGATCTAGTATGAGTTGGCGATCAGAACATATATGGATAGAACTTATAACGGGGTCTCGAAAAACAAGTAATTTGTGCTGGGCCTTTATCCTTTTTTTAGGTTCATTAGGATTCTTATTGGTTGGAACTTCGAGTTATCTTGGTAGGAATTTGATATCTTTATTTCCGTCTCAGCAAATCATTTTTTTTCCACAAGGGATCGTGATGTCTTTCTATGGGATCGCAGGTCTCTTTATTAGCTCCTATTTGTGGTGCACAATTGCGTGGAATGTAGGTAGTGGTTATGATCGATTCGATAGAAAAGAAGGAATAGTGTGTATTTTTCGTTGGGGATTTCCTGGAAAAAATCGTCGCATCTTCCTTCGATTCCTTATGAAAGATATTCAGTCCATCAGAATAGAAGTTAAAGAGGGTATTTATGCCCGTCGTGTCCTTTATATGGAAATCAAAGGCCAGGGGGCTATTCCCTTGACTCGTACTGATGAGAATTTGACTCCACGAGAAATTGAACAAAAAGCTGCTGAATTGGCCTATTTCTTGCGTGTACCAATTGAAGTATTTTGAAATGAACTGAAGAATAAATGCTTTCTCATCAGGAGGGAAAATCCTCTTTTTCTATAGCATAACTTAACTGAAGTTTCTTCAGAACGCTCATTCGAGCCAAAGTAGACGTATATGGAACAGCCATAAAACGAAACTGTTTTTGTCCGAAAAAATGGTCTTTTATGTGTATTATGGAAATCCACTCAACTCAATTCAGTAACAAAACAAGTAACAAATAGAAATAATGGATTCATCTCATATATCAAAACATTTCGGAATAAAGAAAAAAATTTCTCTTTTTATTTTAGGTCCAATATTTTGAATTGATACATTAGATACAGATAGATCATATCTTGTAAATTATCTCTCTTTTCTTTTGTCAATCGACGTTTCTTTTTATCCTTTCTTTTGGGTTCCTTAATGACCAAACAATTGGATTTCTTATAACAATAACTATCCAATTTCTCTCTTGTTTTGCCACTCATTTTTGATCACAATATTCTTCAGAAATTGATCTCAATTATTCCGGGACTATGAGTAGCCAGCGACATTTTTTCGAAATATTGAATATTTTAATAGAAAGGGAGTTCTTTCGTCTCGAAATACGAATAATATTCATTACTTGAAATGGTTCTTTCGGGCATTCATCGAAAGGAGGCAATTGCTTCGAATTTGACCAATTGAGATATCTGGAAACAAAACAATATTTTTGATTATTTCTTCATTCGAATTCGAAGTGGACTCTTAT